ACATAGTTCTATAAAAGACTGTAAGTTGTTTTCTCAAAATCGGGTTCTGTTTGGGTTCTGGGTAGCGGCCCAAACAGATATACCAATAGGGATGAGGTAAGGCTTACTTATTAATTCCAGAACTACGAAAGTAAGAGGTCAGAAATCTTGGTATCCAAAGGTTCCTAAAGGACATTCCATTTTTGCTCCTAGGATTGAAGAAAAGATTATACGAAAGACTATCAAGACTTCCTAATTATCTTACACTACCTACACTAACGTAGGGTCTACTGACTCTGTCTGGAATTAGATTGGATAGACTGATGGGAAATCAATTTAGGAGTTGTGGAAAGGACTGAAGATACTTTGTATCCATACTTACGAGAGACTCCGAGTACTCAAACATTCAATCAGGATGGTTGGTCGGCTCTTATCTTATAGAATAACAGAGTCAAAGTAAAAAAAAAAAAAAAAGATTTCTTTGGTCGTGTAAGGAGATTACAAAAAAAATGTATGTAATAATGGTAGTGATGTCTCCCCATTCTTTCACAGAAAGAAAGACAGTAAGGCTTAGATCAAATAGGAAATGTAGGTATCCAATAGATAGTTATCTATCTTGATGGTATATTTTTTTTTTATTTTTGCTTATGAAAGAAAGGTAACAAAACAAACAATAGGTCTTACTATTCCCACATGTTCCATTAGGAGCATTACTTTGCAATTTGCAAGGAAAAGGTGTGTGTATCATATTTTTACTTAATACTTCCCAATTCTACCAGAAATCCTATAAAGAATCTGTTACGAGTGGATTCATTGAATTGGTTCATCAATAGCCTTAAGTCAGAATCCTATTTTGACTCTGCGCCATTGATTCTACTATGATTATTGATCAATAATGGAATAATTCCTTCATAGAAATAGGAGATATAATTCACATGGATATAGTAAGTCTCGCTTGGGCTGCTTTAATGGTAGTCTTTACATTTTCCCTTTCACTCGTAGTATGGGGAAGGAGTGGACTCTAGGTATATTAATAATTGATTGAGTAATCGATTGAGTAATCGATTGAGTAATCGATTGAGTAATCGAATTGTATCAATTGTTTAATTGATCATTTTGCATTGATCGTTTTTCGAAGCTTTATTTTTAAAAAGCTTGTCTCTCTTTCAAAATTATACTGGAAAGACAATAATGAATAATAACCATTCGATCAAACAACGAATGATTCCTATAGTTTAGTTGTATTTCAAAACTCAAATCTACGCATGATAGGAAATTTTTTCCAACCGAATTCCTCCTAAATATTCTGTTTGGATAAACCTGTTCTTACCAGAATTATGGATATTACAACGAGAAAAAACCAATCCCTAGTTTTTTCTTTATTTGTTTCTCTCTTTCTTTACTTTCACTGTTCTAAGAACAAATCGTTCTGCTATTAGATTACGACGATACTTACTTTCTACTGGAAGTGACTAGTGGTTGTCCAAAGAGGTTCTACACATAATAAAATTAGATCTTTCTTCCGCTGAGTGATCCACCACATATCATACATTTAACATTTTAGACTCCTAGAGATTTTTTTATGCTTTTTTGACTCATCTCATGTCATGTTTAAGCATGAAAAATGGTCCGAGTCCCCTTTACTAATCTACTTCCTTTCAAAATCTGAAGAAGTTACCATAGAACTTCGTAAATGATCTGTTAATGGCTCAATCAATGACTTCTTGGGATGGGAAATCAAAAAAATTCCTTGGTTTTGTTTTCTTTTGCTATAGTATAGGAATATACTATTCTTCCTCTATTGATTCTTTTGATGGATCCCGGAACCTATATATAAAATTATAAGAAACCTAGGAATTAGAAGAATTGGCCTTCGATTATTTTGGGTTGATCGAAATCGAGTGGATGTAGCGAAAAAAAGAAATAGAATTAGACTGCTATTTCGATGTACTAGTCTACTATTTAGATTAGATGTACATCTAATACATCATATACATACATATTGTAAATTGATCTATATAAACCCTCCATTTAGATAAAGTCTATATCTGTATACAATACAACTTTATATGATAATATCATTGTATACAATATTAGATAATATAAAATACTCTAAAGTGTGGTAGAAAGGACTATATATAGTCCTTTCTACCACACTTTATGATTCCAACCAGATCATTTCATTTAAGACTTGGAATTTTCTTTTAATCCCTTTCTTTCATTTCTTCAATCATTGAAAAAAGGATTGATAAGAACTAATAATTCAGATTCAAATTAATCATTTTGACTGACTGTTTTTACGTAGATAATAAGTAAAAAAGCAGTAGGAACTAGAATGAACAGTGCAGTAGCAATAAATGCGAGAATATTGACTTCCATAATTTCATTATTTATTTATTTTTTTCTTCGCAATAACTCGGGATGTAATCCCATAGAGATGAGAAATTTAACTCCTGTAAATTCATTGGGATGAATTGATCCTGATGATACTGAATAGGATCAATATTATGAATAACAATATCTGATCTATCAAATCGATTCATCGTCGAGAATTGAATAGTATAACATGGGAAGATCCTTTATCCATACTAATTACGAAATGGGATTTTTTATTGGATCAGGAATCCCATTGGATTTTTCATCCTCTTCCACTTTTTCTTTTCTATAACCTACTGTCTTCCTTATCTTATACAACTCTCCTTCCTGTGTATTATACTTACAATTATGAGGTATTATATGACCGGTATTCTATGGGTCACACACAGACCCAAACGAGGTGAGATGGAAAAAAAGGGATTAAATAAAAAAGATCAAATATTCCAACAAATTTACTGAAAAGGGTCCTTGCTCGGTCTTTTCTTTTATTTTATTAGTATCCTCTTTCTTGTATTTATTTGTACTGGAATGCATACATCAAAAATGATGTCTGCAATTTGAATGAGAATGAGATAGATTGTTTACAATTAGTCATTGAGGATACACAAACAAAGTCAGAACTAGAAAAGGTGTGGTTTAACCTGAAAAGTACTCTGTCGGGGTAATTATGTTAAGTTCATTGTCCATCGTACAATAAACGAATACCATTTTTGTATGTACTCCCGGTAAAATAGGATCACTCTACTCCATTTCATTGATCAAGAACAATCGAAAAAGAAAGTAAGACGAGGATGGTATCTCTAAAAATACTGAATATAGTAATACCACCAATTGTACTAATGTACATATGATATGTCTCTCCTTTATCAATCGGGAGTAGTGGAAAGATTTGAAATTCCCGTATCCATATTTGTGTGATGATAAATGCGAAATAAAAAACAAAAGAAATAAGGATCCCCACTGGGGATTAGATCTTGCTTCCTGTCCCCCTTTTCCGTGAAAAGAGAGAGATAAATTGATAAATTCACCGGATCCTAGTTCGGGACTGACGGGGCTCGAACCCGCAGCTTCCGCCTTGACAGGGCGGTGCTCTGACCAATTGAACTACAATCCCAGCGAAGTGTATGGCATACATATTCTTAATCTTACATATTCTTAATGTAATCATAAGAACATTCTAGTCCTAGTCGTCGTATTGTAAGAAAGACAGGAATGATATACTGATATCATATCCACATATAATATGGGCTATAGTGAGAGTGACACAGATTACTAGTAACCAATAATTATTTTACGGCCAAAAGTGGATAATCAATCAGAAAAAAGAACTAAACTTTTTTGTTTGCTTTTCATGATACTTTACTTAATTAAGTAAAGTATCATGAATTAGATCCTTAGAAAGATCAGAAAGAGAAAAATAGGGATAGAGAAAAAAAATTGATTCTTTCTCTTTATTTCTACGGATTAGGCATTTCCATTTATGGAAGACAAATTGGTTATATCATATTCATGGAGCGGTGAATTATTGGGCCGAGCTGGATTTGAACCAGCGTAGACATATTGCCAACGAATTTACAGTCCGTCCCCATTAACCACTCGGGCATCGACCCAGGAAGAATTCATTCTAGGCTTATCGATAATCTATGATCAACTTCCTTTCATAGTACCCTACCCCCAGGGGAAGTCGAATCCCCGCTGCCTCCTTGAAAGAGAGATGTCCTGAACCACTAGACGATAGGGGCATATACGCCCGACCATCATCATACTATGATAATAGTATGAGCAGTTTTTTGGAATTGTCAATATAGTCTAATGGTATGACTAGATCCAAAAAATCTTTCCTACTTTCTTTTATGTTATGATTTTTTAGAATTTTTTTCAAAAATTCTAAATAATAATCTTATTTTGGAGTAAATCCAATTTATTGTTCCTGAATGAACTCCTATGCATATACGTATATATTATGTACATATAGTACATATATACATATATGCAGTAGACTCATAATGAAAAAAAAAAATGGCTAATTCATGAATTGAATAAAACGGCCCTTTTAACTCAGTGGTAGAGTAACGCCATGGTAAGGCGTAAGTCATCGGTTCAAATCTGATAAAGGGCTTTTTTTTCCACTAAACTCAAGTTTTAGCCTTCGTTTTTCAGCGGAAAATATCTCTATTATTTTTTCTAAAAAGAAAAGGATAACCACCATTATAACGAATTCTTATTATTCTGACTTTGAGTTAGGAAGTTGAACATTTATTGATTAGCAAAATGAATAATTGCACGTATTAGGAGTAGTCCACCTGTAGTGACATAGTAGTCCTCCTCATGTCTCATTATTCACAAATTTTTTGTCCTGGGACATAACAGAAATATTCTATAATACTCTATATATACAATTCCTATTATTAATCGACAAACCAAGGTGTTCTTATTTCTCCAATGTTCTTATAACACCCACTATCAAATTCTAAATAAAGAAAAAGTAAGTGGACCTGACCCATTGAATGATGACTATATCAGCTATTCTGATATTTAAATTCGATATAGATTAAATTGTATAAGCAGATTTTTTTTTATTTACTTAGACCACGCAAAGCAAGAATTTGTCAATATTTACGATTTAATCTTCTTGTTACTGGATG